ATTGAATTTCATTCAGAAGAGGAACCTTATAAAGATCGTATTGATTTTTATCAAAGAAAGACAGGATTAACCGAGGCTGTTCAAATAGGCACAGGTCAACTAAACGGCATTCGCGTAGCAGTTGGGGTTATGGATTTTCAGTTTATGGGGGGTAGTATGGGATCCGTAGTAGGTGAGAAAATTACTCGTTTGATCGAGTATGCTACCAATCAATTTTTACCTCTTATTTTAGTGTGTGCTTCCGGAGGAGCACGAATGCAAGAAGGAAGTTTGAGCTTGATGCAAATGGCTAAAATCTCTTCTGCTTTATATGATTATCAATCAAATAAAAAGTTATTTTATGTATCAATCCTTACGTCTCCTACAACTGGTGGGGTGACAGCTAGTTTTGGGATGTTGGGAGATATCATTATTGCTGAACCTAACGCCTATATTGCATTTGCAGGTAAAAGAGTAATTGAACAAACATTGAATAAGACAGTACCTGAAGGTTCACAATCGGCCGAATTTTTATTCCATAAAGGCTTATTCGATTCAATCGTACCACGTAATCTTTTAAAAGGCGTTTTGAATGAGTTACTTCAGCTCCACGATTTCTTTCCTTTGAATCCTAAATCAAGTAGAGCCTTAACTTAATTAAAGTTAATTAAATTTAAATTAGTTAAATTTTTTGTTTTCTGGCGAGCAGGTATTTTTTTTATTGGAATCAAAGGAAAAACCCGAAGAATGGCTTTTTATGTGACATAAGAGTAAATTGTAGAAAGAATCATCCAGATAATTTTTTGGCCGATATTCACTCTTTTTTCTATCAACAAGAAAAAAGAGTGAATTCTTTTTTCCGTGAAAAAAAAAGTTCGGCAAGGTAAAACGGTAAATAAAAATAAATACTAAATAAACCGAATTTCATGTTCTTTTCTTACTTCTGCATACAAAACCTATAAAAAAAAAAAAGAGTCTCGTACATTTATATATATATATATCTCCCGAGAATCCCCTCTTTTTGCTAAAAATCCCCATTTTTGGATCGGATTAGAAATTGTAACGAATTGTTCGGGAATTTATAAGTAGAAAAACTCGTTATTTTTTATTTTACTCAAAAAAAAAATAAGTAAAAAAAAAGAAAGTTCTAGTTATAAGACAAGAAAAAAAAAGATAATATAAAGAAGAATAACAAATAGGTGGATTATCATATATATATTTCATGTAGAAATACGAATAAGTCACTTAATTAGTTCTATACTCTTTGCACTTTATTTTATTAGAATTCTTTATTTTATTAGAATTATAAATTCTATATGTTCATTTAGATATACTTAGTATAATTTTATTCTATACAAATCTTAATGATTCTAAAATTATCTTTCTAATAATTACTAATAAACTAATTACTATTACTAATAATTCAAAAAAGTAATAATTAAAAGAATTACTAAAAAATTAGATTAGTAATATAAGAATTCTTAATAGTAATATAAGAATTATTAAGATATAATAATTAATTAATAAGATAAAAATTAATCCAAAATAAGAGAAATAATTAATATTAACATTAATATTAATTTAATATTAATCAAAGAATAAATAGAAATGAAATAGAAATAGAAAATATATAAATAGAATAATTAATAAATATAGAATATTATTCTATTCTAATATAAATATAGAATATTATTCTATTCTAATATAAATATAGAATAGAATAATATAAAATAGAATAGAATAATATAAAATAATAGAAAATAATATTCTAATTATTTAGAATATAAATATTCTAATCTAAATATAATAATATAAAAATTAAATAAAAATTTAATTATAATATATTATTTTAATAAAAAAGTTTAATAATAAATAATATAAAATAAGAAATAATAATCTATTTAATAATAATATTAAAAAAAATAATATTAAAAAAAAATATTCAAAAAAATAGAAGAAAATAATAGAATATATAAATATTCGAATAGAAATGAAATAGAAATAGAAAATATATAAATAGAATAATTAATAAATATAGAATATTATTCTATTCTAATATAAATATAGAATATTATTCTATTCTAATATAAATATAGAATAGAATAATATAAAATAGAATAGAATAATATAAAATAATAGAAAATAATATTCTAATTATTTAGAATATAAATATTCTAATCTAAATATAATAATATAAAAATTAAATAAAAATTTCCAATTAGAAGAAAAAATAAACAGGTACAAATATTAAATTGAGGTGCCCATTCTATGACAATTCTCAACAACTTACCCTCCATTTTTGTGCCTTTAGTGGGCTTAGTATTTCCGGCAATTGCAATGGCTTCTTTATCTCTTCATGTTCAAAAAAACAAGATTTTTTAGATCCGATTAGGTCCGGTGGAAGTAGATTTCATTTATTTATTTTTCAAGGCCTACACTTAGATCCTAATACGGATATCTAGTTAGTCTAATATGATATAACATGTTATATATGTGTAGATAGGAGATCATATGATGAGGCTACTTTATTTGTTAATCTAACGAATTCGATGAATTCCTCCTAAAGATTCACATCAAAATTGTGCGAGTTGATGAAAATTACTTCGGAAACAGAAACAAAAAAAAAAGAAAGGCAAATCAAATGGGCTAGTCTCCCACTTCCAATAAAAAGCAACTGGATCTAGTATGAGTTGGCGATCAGAACATATATGGATAGAACTTATAGCGGGGTCTCGAAAAATAAGTAATTTCTGTTGGGCTTTTATACTTTTTTTAGGTTCATTGGGTTTTTTATTGGTTGGAATTTCCAGTTATCTTGGAAAAAGTTTCATATCTTTATTTCCCTCTCAGCAAATACTTTTTTTTCCACAAGGGATCGTGATGTCTTTCTATGGGATCGCTGGTCTATTTATTAGTTGTTATTTGTGGTGCACAATTTTGTGGAATGTGGGTGGGGGTTATGATCGATTCGATAGAAAAGAAGGAATAGTATGTATTTTTCGCTGGGGATTTCCTGGAAAAAATCGTCGCATCTTACTCCGATTCCTTATGAAAGATATTCAGTCTATTAGAATAGAAGTTAAAGAGGGTATTTACGCTCGGCGTATCCCTTATATGGAAATCAGAAGCCGAGGGCCTGTTCCTTTGACTCGTACTGATGAGAATTTGACTCCACGAGAAATTGAGCAAAAAGTAGCGGAATTGGCCTATTTTTTGCGTGTACCAATTGAAGTATTTTAAAATGAGCGGAAGAATGAACATTTTCTTAGCAGGAGCGAAAAAATCCAAGAGTCTTCTTTTTTTTATAGCAAAACTTATATAGCATAACTTAACCGGAATTTCTTCACAATATTGATGAACTAAAGAATACGTATTATATATACGTATCCGGAACAATTCCAATTCGAAAATGAAACTTTTTTATCTGAAAATTTTGTTATGCGTATGTAAATTCACGAAATCCAGTAACAAAACAAGTAAGAAATCTAAATAATAGCCCCATCTCATAGATCAAAGCAAAGCATTTCATTTCGGAATAAAATAGAAAGAAATTCTCTTTTTATGTTCAATATTTGAAATTGATAGGTTACGTATCGATAGATTCTATCTTGGAAATTATCTCTCCTTTCTTTTGTGAGTCAAGTTTTCTTTATTATCTTTTTTTTTGCCCTCCTTAATGAGCAAAGGGTTGGACCACTTAGAATGATAACCTTTCTGTCTTATTTTGCTTTTGCCACTCATTTTTGATTATCACAATATTCTTCATAAATCTTTCTTAATTATTCCTGGGGGATATGGGAAAATTGGCCATTTTTGTTTTTCGAAATATTTGTTTTGTTGATAGAACGGAATTCTTTTATCTCGAAATCCGAATTTTGAGTCGCTCTTGGGGACATTTCTGGAAAAGGGGGAATTGCTTCGAAATTGAGCAATTGAGATATTTAAAAAGAATATTTTTTTTTTCATTTGTGTACGCTTTTTATTTTAGGCTATTTTTTTTTTTTTTTTATTCTTTCATCTTTCAAAATTCAAGGACTAACCACTGACTTACAAATAAAAACAGCGGAATAGATTCATAAGTTCGAAGCCTTGTAATAGAACTTATGCTTGATAGAAATATTAGATCATATAGAATCGATAAATGAGGTGCGTTCATTAAAAATTCACATACGAAAAATGGAAAAAAAAACATTTATTCCCCTTCTATATCTTATATCTATAGTTTTTTTTCCCTGGTGGATCTCCTTTTTATTTAAAAAAAGTTTTGAATCTTGGGTTATTAATTGGTGTAATACTAGTAAATCAGAAATTTTTTTAAATGATATCCAAGAAAAAATTTTTCTAGAAAAATTCATAGAATTAGAGGAGCTCGCTCGCTTGGAAGAAATGATAAAAGAATATCCGGAAATACATCTACAAAAGTTTCCTATCGGAATCCAGAAACAAACGATACAATTGATCAAGATACACAATGAGGATCGTATCCATACGATTTTGCACTTCTCGACAAATATAATCTCTTTTGTTATTCTAAGTGGTTATTCGATTCTAAGTAATGAAGAACTTTTTTTTCTTAATTCTTGGGTTCAAGAATTCCTATATAACTTAAGTGACACAATAAAAGCTTTTTCCATTCTTTTATTAACCGATTTATGTATAGGATTCCATTCACCCCACGGTTGGGAACTAATGATTGGTTCTGTTTATAAAGATTTTGGATTTGCTCATAACGATCAAATTATATCTGGCCTTGTTTCCACCTTTCCAGTCATTCTCGATACAATTTTGAAATATTGGATTTTCCGTTATTTAAATCGTGTATCTCCATCACTTGTAGTGATTTATCATTCAATGAATGACTGAAAAATGATCCAAAAATCCAATTAGAATCTTTGTTATTTTGTACATAAGCAAAACATTCAAAATCTTACTTTATCAAAATCTTACTTTATTTTATCTTTCTTTATTTATATTATTTTATCTTTACTGTAATATAATATTATTATTAATATAATATTATT